TATCGAGTTTCTTCATAGCGTTATCTATTAGAAATGCATTGTCCACCATTTGACTCCGTACTACTGAAGAATTTAGTCGCACACTTGAAAGATAGCCTAAAAAGTCGATAGAATGCTTGGATAATTGGTTTATATAGATCCTTTCCGGTTGAGACCCCGCAAAAAAATGACATTGACATAAATTAACAAGGTAAAATTTCCATTTATTCATCAGAAATGGCATATCTTTTGAAGCCAGAATGAATTTTCCTTGATATCTAACATAATGTGTGCAAGGATCCTTCAACAACCAAAGGATAACCTGAAAATAATTAGGAAAGACTTCTGCAAGATGTTCTATTTTTCCATAGAAATGGATTCGCTCAAGAAGGACCCGAGAGGATGTTGACCATAAATGAGAATCTTGTTTACGTAGAAAAAGAAAGATAGATTCGTATTCCAACACATAAGAATTATATAGGAACAAGAAAAATCTTGGATTACTTTGTGAAAAAATGTAAATGGATTTCTTTGGAGTAAGAAGACTATTCCAATTCCAATACTCATGGAGAACAAATCGTAATAAATGCAAAGAAGAAACATCTTTCACCCAGCATCGAAGGATTTGAACCAGGATTTCCAGATGGATCGGATAGGGTATTAGTACATCTAATACATAAGTTAAATGTGAAAATTTGTCCTCTAAAAAAGGAAATATTGAATGAATTGATCGTAAATTATGAGATTTTACTATTTCTGACCTTTCTAAAGAAGGTGCGAATCGTAGGGAAAATGGAATTTCCACAATGACTGAGAAACCCTCTGATATCATTTGATAATATAAATTCTTGTTGCATTTAAAAAATAGATTTTGGTTAGAATAATGAGTAGAAATAATCAAATGATTTTGTTGATCCATTCGAATAATTAAACGTTTTACAATTAGTAAACTAGATTTATTTTCATAACTGACATTTTGCAACAAAATAGATCTATTTAAACCATAATCATGGGAAAGCACATAACTATACTCCCTAAAGATAAGTGGGTATAGGAAGTCATGCTGCCTAGATGGATCTAGTTCTAAATATCTTTGGAATTTTTCTTTTTCCATTTGAAATTCAATTTGAACCGAAGGTAAAAGGTAGGGTTTTTGAGATTATCAAATGATACATAGTGCGATACAGTCAAAGCAATAGTATTTATAGTAAGAAAAGACTAAATACCACGGCAAGAAATAAACTCATCAACGGACTCTCTATCCTCTCCTTTTCCATCTAATTGGTTTATGTGTTGATTAAAGGCTAAGAAGATGGCTAAAAATCCTTTATTTTTTCAAGCCAATCGCTCTTTTGATTTTGGAACCAATTTCTTTATCAATATACTGCTTCTTATACACCTTCATCTCCACCCCCTAATGGTGAATAGCTAAGCTAATAGTTAGGACTCATAAAAAAAAAAAAAAAAAAAAGGATAATCCACTCAGGGAAAAAACCTTTCCCACATCAGGTACTAATGTATTTTTAACGTTTAATTAGAGTGGGAAATCATTCCAATTAAGATCCAATTAAGAACACAAGCTCGTTGCTTTTTTTTTCCCTATAATTTGAGCCATAGTGCTCTATCCATTTATTCACTTGACCAAACTTTGAATGCATTTTGTTTTGCGCCAAGAATTCAAGAAAAAGTTTTGATCAAGCCGATAAGAAAAAAATTCCTGGAATTCTTCGTTGCTACGACATGCTGTTTTTTCCATTCATTCCTTTTTGGATCAGTCGCGATCTTCCCAACTCTACAGATAGTGTGGACGAATCAATTTCTTCATAGAAATGTGTAAAAGATGCTAGTCGCACTTAAAAGCCGAGTACTCTACCGTTGAGTTAGCAACCCTCCCGCCTCAAAAAACATAAAAATAATCAGGATGTGTAGATACAATCGGAATCCCAATAAAATAAAAAAGAAATTGAATTGCACAGCACAATCAAAATATTAAACTAGCAAGAAAATAAAATGAAATATAAAAATTTCGAATTGATTCTGAACATAAAAATGAATGGCTCAGATGCAAATACACTAAATTCTTAAATAACAAACAATATTCAAAAATCTAAATTGATAGGTCATTTCTTGTCACGTATGTTATCTATTGAATTAAAGTACAAAAACAAAAACCTATAGAAGGGAGAAAGATCGATTTACCCACACACAATGAATTATATTTGTTTGATACCCTGTTGTCAATATGAGTGTGAATGTTGAAAAAAAAAGAAACTTGAACAGAATACAATGAAGAAAGCAAAAAAATTATTAATAATTAATAAAATAAATCAAATTATTTAAATTTTATTTAAATAATAATAAAATATGGATAAGATTAGAGAATTAAGATATATAATTAACAAACACAAGCCTAAGACTTGTGTTTATTGGACTTGTATTAAATTAAACAGGGGTAGACCAAGTTATATATAAATCATCCAACCCCCCTTTTTTGTATTGCATTAGTTGAATTTGCTTTGATTAAGGCAGAATTGTGTAAATGTAAAAACCCCGATTTCTTTGAAATGTCCTGAACTGTTTCTGTAGGTTGAGCACCCTTTTCAAGGAAATATAGAATGTCAGGAAAATTTAAATAGGTATGATTATTTATTGGATCATAAAAACCAACCTTACGAAGAGGTTTTCCTTCTCTTCGCGATCGAACATCAATTGCAACGATTCGATAAATAGTTCGTTGCTTTCGACCACACCGTCTCAAACGAAGTTTGAGCATATTCCTCCTTTCGTTTTAATTCGTTTTAATATGTAATTAATTCCCTTATGGAATCATGAATAGTTGTTGGTTAAGGTGATACTATCTATATCCATTTTTTTGAGTAATCCAGTCCAGATTTTTGACTTCTATATCTATAATCTATATGAATTCTTTTTTGTTTACATATGTAATTATATTAGTAATTAGATTAAAAGAGATAAGAGGATTGAAATGGAGCTTTTCCATTTTCGATTGATCGCTATCTACTTCTCCGAGTAAGCATATGAGGGTTGGGGGTTCTAAATCAAAGAATAAGGCAAAGAAAAAGAATACTATTTTACTGGATGCTAGACTCTACTCTCTTATATAGGTACAAAACAAAGCAAAAGAAGTACAGATTAAGCCATTCTTCCTATTTTTTACCCTACCCTAGTAAATTAATCGACTTAATCCTCTTGCTTAATCACAGTTCAATTAGTACTCTTAGTATTATAATTCAATTCAGAAATTCAAAAAGAGTTTCTAATTGGACTGCATCATTATCATTTAATGGATCGGGAATCGGAGGCACTTTCATATTTCGATTTAAAGTGCATGATTGAAAACACAAATAGATGTGGGCGTAAGCTTTTTTTTTATAAAAAACGAACAGAAATATGAATTATCAAGGAGCTGGGCATGGGATGAAAAGCGCATCTGGCTTTTTTTTTTACTTCAAAAATATTTGGATCTATGTTCTCATCTTTCTCGGATCAAAAATAGATTCAATTGCATCAATGTCTATTTTATTTGATTTGAACTCAATCCAATTTATGCAAAATATGATTCAAAGAAGAATCACTTTAAATAATTTTAAATAATTCAAAAATGAAGAAGAATCACATCTATTAGAATCTTAAAGATAAAATGAATTAGAATCTTAAATTAAACAGAAAGTTATTCAAAAAGACAATCCTTTTTTATTTGATTTTATTCTCATATGCTGAAAATAAAGATTCTATATACCGAGAATACCTATTCTCATAGAAATAATATAATGGGTATGCTCTGGGACGGAAGGATTCGAACCTCCGAATAGCGGGACCAAAACCCGTTGCCTTACCACTTGGCCACGCCCCATATTCTATTTCTATTCGTTACTACTAAACACTAATATTAGTATTGGTTGTTCGTCAATTCCAGTCAAAAAGATCTCTGAACTAGATTCTTCATAAGATTTTGATACATGTAGATATAGAATTAAACTGAATTTATTGATCATAATATATAATTCAATTAAGATATTGGATGAAAGTATGATTTCTTCTATTCTTTCTTTTTTTTTTTTATTTGAGAATTGAATGAAGGTTTTTTGATTGGTCTACCCTACTTTAAATTGTTTAATTTATTATTCATTTTAAAATGAATAATAAATTAAAAACTCAATAAAAAAAAAAAGATACAATTATCTTTCTATTTTTAAGAAAAAAAAAATTTGTTATGCTTAATATCTTTAGTTTGAGCTGGATCTGTTTTAATTCTCTCCTTTATTCAAGCAGTTTTCTCTTCGCTAAATTGCCTGAGGCCTACGCTTTTTTGAAGCCAATCATAGATGTTATGCCAGTCATCCCTGTGCTCTTTCTTCTCTTAGCCTTTGTTTGGCAAGCTGCTGTCAGTTTTCGATAAGATCTTAAATACTGTTCTAACCTTCCAAAATTCATGATTTATTCACGAAAAAAAAAAATCCTAACAATTGATAAGATCAGATAAGTCGTAACAGTATGAATCCTCAAGTCAACGATCGAGATTCCTGTATAGCCACGATAAATCTGTATCCACAGATTTCCTCATTCTTCACTTTTTTCCATTGAAAGACCTTATTCTACCTTATTCTATTAGTCTATATATTATTAGAATATTTTATCATATATACTAGAATAGAATATTCTACTTAGAGTCCCCCATAATATCTAATTGTCGGTATGAAATAAAATTTTAAAAAAATTTGATAATGAAGGACTCGACAAAATTTTACAAATGCATTGCTGAAATGGAATCTTTTTTCTATTTCTATAAAGCACTTGATTTCTTGGTGTCAAAATAGAATATGTGTTCTAAAAATAGAGAATCTATTCTCTTTTTCCCAAACAAAAAAAAAAAAAGGAATCTTGGAGATTGTGTAATGCTTACTCTCAAACTTTTTGTTTACACGGTAGTGATATTCTTTGTTTCTCTCTTCATCTTCGGATTCCTATCTAATGATCCAGGACGAAATCCCGGACGCGAAGAATAAAAAAAAAATTGTTTTTTTACTTTATTTTGAAATGTTCTTAGGATTTTATCTATTTCACACCCTTAACTCTAAAAATGAAAATAAAAATTATAATACTTAATAAGACTATAATATATATATATATATGATATATATATATGAAAAAACAAAAAAGAAAAACAAAAACCAAGAGGGTTTGACAAATTCGAAAGAGAATTCAAATATCAAGACCAAGTTATCAACGTAACAGAAATGGAAAGAGAGGGATTCGAACCCTCGGTACGAAGAACTCGTACAACGAATTAGCAATCCGACGCTTTAGTCCACTCAGCCATCTCTCCGAATTACAATTAATTGAATTCATTTCAGTATCGAATTAATAAAGAATTAATAAAACAAATTCCTAAGCGAAAATTCTTAATATTAACTATAAAAAAAAATAGTTATATTGTTATATTATAGATATAAAATCAAAATATGTAATAAAGTTTTATCAAATATCTAACTTTTATCGGCAATTCAATTTAGATAAAAGTTAGATAAAGTAAGTGCTCAAAAAAGATATCTCCAACCCAATATTCCAATCAATACAGACTCAATATACAATCTATCTATCTAGATATATTATTATAGACTCTATTTTTTTTTTGTATATAAACTAGACAAAAAAATACAATATATACTAATAATAAAAATAAAAAAAAATAAAAAAAATAAAAAAAATAAAGAACAATAAATAGCTTTTCTTATGAAATCCCTCCTATGATTTCGACGGCCTGGCCCCGGTCGGTACCTAGTCGGGCCTTTTTTGTTATTGAAAGAAGAAATCAAAATTAGAAAGAGGACTATTTCCAAGATATAGAATCATAATCTCGTTTCTTATTTTCTTTTTTTTTTTTACTTACTTTACTTTTTATTACTTTTTACTGGACACAAAAAAAGCGAAAAAGACTGTGGTTTCTTGAACAATACATTCTTATGTTATAAATTCATTAGTTTTGGCCAGTAGCCTCGGTCAACAAAAAACCCTCTCGAAAAAGAAAGCAGTTTTTTCGTTTTTTGAGTTATTTGAATGAGTCTTCTTTTCCTAAGCCCATTATGTGTATGTGTACTGACAAAAAAATATATCAATGCTCTCGTTTTCATGATTCGTTTTTAATCCTATATTGATTCCGACCAATTACTTTGCTCGACAAAAGACCCTTTCTAGAAGATAATGGCATCATAGCGGGTATAGTTTAGTGGTAAAAGTGTGATTCGTTCTAGTAATCCCCTTAATAGTTAAGGGATCCCTCGGTTGGATTAATATTCCGATCAAAAACTTTATTTCTTAAAAGGATTTAATCCTTCCCCTTTCAATAAAAGATTCGAAGAAGAATATACATTCTCGTGATTTGTATCCAAGAATCAACTATAACTTCATAAACATAAATTGGATTATGAAATTACGAAACATAATTTTTGAGTTGGATGAATATATTCAATTGAATGAGTATGAGTAAAGGATCCATGGATAAACATAGAAAAGTTTCTTTCTAATCGTAACTAAATCTTCGATTTTTTTTTTTGTCGAGAAAGGATTGAAGCGAAATAGCTATTAAAAGTTGACTTTGGTTTACTAAAGACATCCATTTTTTTTTTTAGTATTATTAGCCCGGCGGAAACAAAAGACTTTTCCTAAGGATTCTTTCAAATAGAAATAGAGAACGAAGTAACTAGAAAAATTGTTCAAATTCCCCTCTTCTAGAGGGATCATCTAGAAAGCACATTCTTTTGAATGCAGTAAGAGAGAAAGCTGACATAGATATTATGGGTCCAAGTTAAAGAAGTTCAATTTCCTTTGTATTTTCTCTTAAATTTTTATTAATAACAATTTGATTGTTTTTTCTTTTTTTTTTGTTCACGTCTTATATCCGAGAATTTCTCGATAGTCCATAAAGGAGCCGAATGAAACAAAAGTTTCATGTTTGGTTTTGAATTAGAGACGTTAAGATGAATCAACGTCGACTATAACCCCTAGCCTTCCAAGCTAACGATGCGGGTTCGATTCCCGCTACCCGCTCTATATATTATTATAGACTCTATAAATGGAGTCGATATAGGATTAGGATCCATTTGGCTCGAATAGAATAAAACAGATAGAATAAAAACTAAAAACAGATAGAATAAAGCAAAATAAGAAGAATTTTTTTTATTATTTGTAATAAAATTCCATTAAAATTCAATATAAAAAAAGGTAAGATCCTCTATTTTATTACTAAAACGAATTACATTCTTATTCTTTTCTATTCTTATATTTATTCTATTTTCGTTTTCATTTTTAATCATAAATTTCATAATAAAATTTCATAATAAAATAGAATAAATTTTGAAGAATTAATACATCATTGAATTAAATAGGCCATTCTTAAAATTATCTCGAACCTTTTTTATTCTTTTTTATTCAAAGTAAAAAAAGTAAAAATGAGAAAAAAATTGGAATGAAAGGCGTCCATTGTCTAATGGATAGGACAGA